CCCTTCGGGTGGGATATGGCTTATATTAATTAATATAAGCTACATACATCTAAAAGATGTATATAACGTGCTAAGCAAGCTAGAGTCAAAATTATTTAATATTAATCAAGGATTAATAATATTTTCCATATTATAGTATGGTATAGGGGATAATTAATATATATAATAGATTAATACCCGTCGAGTCCATGATGCAGAATTCGCATCATTAAATGGACTTGGCGGGTGAATTTATATATTTATAACTTACATAATATATATATATATATTATAAATAATTATATGAGAGAATAAAATAAATAAGAATATTATTATTAATAATAATATATTCTCCTCCCGGGGACCCCCGCCCCCTTGCCTGCGGGGGCGGGAATCTAAAAGCATATTATAGTATTTTTTTTATATATTATGATAATGAGTGATAGATATATATTATTATGATTGTACTGCTGGAGTATTAAATGAGTGAACAGCAGGTGGAGAAGTTAATAAGAATTCAATAGATGAAGATTTAACTGTATTTAAAGTAAAGATTTCATTAGATTCAATAAAATCAGGAGATTTAGAATATAATACAGATTTATTAGTTGCTTTATTATTTAAACCATTAATTAATTGATCGTATAAGATATAAATAAATAAGAATAAAGAAATAACAGCAATAAATGAACCTACAGATGCTACATAATTTCAACCTGCAAATGCATCAGGATAATCAGGAATTCTTCTTGGCATACCATTAATACCTAAGAAATGCATAGGTAAGAAAATTACATTAGCACCTACAAATACTAATCAGAATTGAATTTGAGCTAATTTTTCATTATAGTATAATCCTAAAATTTGAGGACTTCAATAATAATAAGCAGCAAATAATGAGAAAATAGCTCCCATTGATAATACATAATATTCCGATAGGTAGACCTTTACAAGTTTTCCCCCGGTAAGAACCGTACGTGCGACTTTCATCGCATACGGCTCACGCAATACCTATTCAATATTATCCCCCGCCGGGTCCATGATGTTCATGGCCCGGCGGGTAATATTAATAATATTTATCAGTTTATAATATAAACCTCCCATTATTATTAAGTAAACAAGATATTACTTAATAATAAAAGGCGTATCACCTATAGTATAAGTCAGCAGACTCTCGTCTTAGAATAAAAATTCCTATTTAAATTATTACAATTTAACATTTGCTTTTTATACAATCTTTTACCCTATAAATATTAAAAAAATTTCAATAAATTATATTTTATATTTTTTAATCCTTTATAATAATCAAAAATAATTAAATTTTCAATATCACATATTATCATTAAAAGATATGATATGAAAGTTATTATAATAAGGTATTATTATTAATAATAATAAATTATAGGGCTTACTTTGTTTTATAATTAATACGTAAATATCTAACTTAGCTCTCAAACTATATTACTAATGGTTATTTGATTTACCGTATGTTAATTCCCAATACATAACATCAACCATTTATTATAGTAAATATCAGACAGTTTTTTACTAGTGGCCTAAGTAATTTTATAACGTTTGATTCACTTTCGTTGAGCATATTAGATCAACCTAAGCTCCTTCACCTTAACTGTCAAGGATATGGCTACTGTTGTCACTACAGCTTAGCATATTTATGTTACCATTTTAATACACTTGTAGTTAGGTTTATATCGGTAAAAATATAACTTATCCAAATATCTACCCCCCCACTGAAACCACAAATGACTATACATCGTAGCTGGGAGGGTTATATAATAATTTATTATTTAAATAATAGTTCCCCCGCCCAGGGGGCGGGGGAACCATGGAATAGAATTAATAAAAGATTAAATGGTAAGTATTATTAATAATAACTTAACAAATCGCACGGAAATGGGCCACTACATAATAAGTCAAAATTTAAAAATAAAGAATTATTTTATATTTAAGTTTCTTAAATACCTATAATAATTAATTATAATTTTAACTTTTTTATTTAATTCTTCTTTTATAATTGAAGACATAAATTTTACAGTTTGTAATAACATTAACTCTTTTAACATTAATAGAGATTCTAATAATCTATGTAAATTATTAGATTTTAAATTATATGCAATATTTAATAATAAATATTGTTTGTATCTTCTTAGACTTAATGGTGAATAATTATTAAAATATTCAATAAAACCCGCCGGGCCATGATGCAGAGCATCATGGACCCGGCGGGGGAGGTTTTATAGCCTTTTCAGATTGAGCTTTATAAATATAAGCTGTAGCACCTGAACTATAATCTCTTTTAATAATATTACCTAGATTAAAATATTTTTTAATAATATCTAAGATATATCTATCTTTTTGTGATAATTCTAAATGAAATTTTAATCATTGACTATTTTTATAAAGTTGAAATCCTAGATAAAAATAACCATCTGCATCAGTAAATCCTGTTAATCAAGGATTTGATAATACATCGAATTCTTTAGGTTTATCTAATTGAATATTTAATGACTTGTCAAAACCATATTTATAGAATTGATCATATCTTTTATATGTTAATAATTTACCATTAATGTAATTAATAAATACTTTTTGATCTTTTTGATTTATAATATATCATGCTACGGCTGTTAATTCTTTTTTAGAATTATATTTACCTTCAATATATCCTAATTTAAAATATTGACATAAATAATGTGCTAAAAGGATATCTTCTAAAGAAAAGATAATTATAAATCTTTTAGTATAAATATTACCATCACCTTCGAATAATCCAGATAAATAATAACCTTTTTCTTCTTCAGTGTAGTCTTTTAATAATTTGAATTTATTAATATTATCTTTATTAATATTTATAGAATATTTATTCATAATATTTAAATAATTATTCAAAATTTCATGTATTTCACTAATTAAGTAATAAATTCTCCCGCCAGTTCCATTTAATGATACATCATAAATTGAACCGACGGCTATTACAAATAAAATTTCATAATAAGTTAAATATAATAATTATATATATATATATATTATTAACTTCTTTTACAAGAAGGATCGGACTATATCTTAATAAAATATAACCCGCCGGGACCATGATACTCATGGAGCCGGCGGGGGATTTTATCATTCACGTGTAGTCTCTACGGTGTCTCCTCTAAAATTAAAGGAGTTACCACGGTATTGTCTTATATATTTATGTAGTATAAGAATGCATTAATTTCTTAATAATATAAGATTTCACCGTTAGCTATATTATTATATAATAATATAACTCCCAAAATATACATATTTTAGGATAGTGAATTTTAATCATGACACTTTTATATATCATGGAATGCTACATCTAAAGATGCATTAGCTAATGCTACTCCTGTTAATCCACCAATAGTGAATAAGAATAAGAATGCAATAGCGAATAACATAGGTAGTGCTAATCTAATAGAACCACCGTAGATAAGCGCTCTTTAATTTAACCTTAAAACATTTCAGTTTCAATTAATTTAAATAATTATTAAAATTAATTTATACATATTATTATTATAATTTTTAATAATATGTCTAGCTAGTTAAAATTTTTATATTATAATACTTCATATATTATAATATCCTCGATTAAGAGGTTGAATATTAATATAATTAATACTTAAAACAATTTATTGTTTTAAAATCATTACTGATCTCATTGGATTATACCTTATGTTATCATATAATCATTCGCTGGGACCAAGATGCTACTGCATCTTGGCCAGGTTATATAATTACTTAGATAACCAGAGGCATCTAATCTCTACGCTTTTACATATTAATTTCTTGAATATGATTTAGTTCGACGGTTGCCATATAATTATTACTTATTCTAATTATATGATTTTCCTCGAGTTTGCCTCTATATATATATAAATATATATAATTATTTAATTATATTTTTATTTCATAATATAATCTCAAATTTATGTTTTATAGAAGGTACAATATATTTAGAAATTATAGGAAATAATATTCTTATAGATTTTGCTCTAATATAAATAAGATATTGATGTCTAGATTTATGTAATAGACAATTTAAATTAAATTTAATTTTTAAAATATTTATAATAAAAATTAATTCTTTAATTAGAAATGATTGTAAATTTAAATATAAACCTCCTCCTTTTACAAATGAACCATCACATATAATTATATGAGCTAAAGATTCATAATTTAATAAATCATATAAATTATTAGGTACAATTTTAACTCTACCTTTATAAAATATCTTTCTTAAAACAGTAAAACATGGTAAAGATCTAGTATAAAATTCTAATTGATTATAAGGTTTACCTTTAACTCATGCAACTTTAATTTTAGGATAACTAATACAATAATGTGATAATAATATAAATACATATATTACATATTCACTATGATTCATAGATTGTTTAAATCTAAATCTACAATTAACTTCTATAATTGTTTTAATATCTAAATTTTTTTTAGACATATAATCAATTCAACCATCAGTTAATAAAATACCCGTTATAATATATAAAATATTATTAGGAATACCTACTATTTGTCTTACAATACTAGTATATATAGGCATACCTACACATGATTCTAAATTAGAACCATATACTACTAATTCTTTATTAATATTATTTGGTTTAATATAATTTCTATTTGACCTTGGATAAATATCTAATAAACTACCTTTATAAATATCAGGTATAATTATATTATTATTTTCATTTAGTAAAAAATATGTTTTTAATATAACTAGCCCGTGGTCCCGCCCGCCCTGGCGGGCGGACGGAACTAAATAATTATTTATTTTTATATAATTTCTGATCAACTTTATATCCTTGCTAAAGGGTTTTATTAATCATGAGAAAATTTTAATTCCTGTAGGAATTGCAATAATCATTGTTGCTGAGGTGAAATATGCTCTAAGATCGGCATCTAATCCTACGATATACATATGATGTGATCATACTAAGAAACCTAATAAACCAATTGAAGCCATAGCATATACCATTGAAACTTCACCAAATACTGGTTTTTTAGAATATGTTGATACAATATGTGATACAATTCCAAATCCAGGAATAATTAAAATATAAACTTCAGGATGCTTTTAATCGTTTATAACAATTAAATTGGACTATATTTTTTATTAAATAATCACCCACCAAATCCAATTAATTAATGATGCACTTACATTTTGTCTCAGTGGGTATATTTTATTTATTTGAAAAATTTAATCATACCTTATAATAATAAGGTATTATAAGGTTTCCACATAACATACCTCCCCCGAAGGATAAGATAAAGGGGTTAGGACTGTCGTTAGGTTAGGAGCTTGATTAAAAGCTAGCTAGCCTAACTGTTTCAGTCAATCATTGATTAAATTTATCATTAATTCCGTCCCGTCCGCAGGTTTCCCCTTTAAGGTAAAGGTAAAGGGGGAGTGTGGAACCTACCTAGTGGGCGGGATGACGAAATATAAACATTATTATTATTTAATACTTTTCGTGTAGTCTCTGAGGTACCTACTAAATTAACTTCATTTTTATTTAAAATTAAATAATGAAGATTACCGACCCATTAACATAACCCGCAGGGGATATAATATGGGGCGGGTCTTCGTCAGAAGTTTAGATTTATTTAATCTATTATTGGTTACCGGCGGATTATTATTTTTATTTTACATTTTTACTAATATGGCATTAAATAAATAATGACTTACATTGTTTATTATATTAAATAAATTATTAGTAGTAAAATAAATTATTAATAACTTTCAGCATATAGAAAATTGCGTTAATGTTATAATAAACATTAAAGGGCCAACTAGACCAAAGAATCAGAACAAATGCTGGTATAATACTGGATCACCACCACCTGCTACTTCAAAGAATGAAGTATTGAAGTTTCTATCTAATAATAACATTGTTACACCAGCTGATAATACTGGTAATGATAATAATAATAAGAAAGCTGTAATAAAAATAGCTCATACAAATAATGGTAATTTATGCATTGTCATACCATTTGTTCTCATATTTAATGTTGTAACAATGAAATTAATAGCACCTAATAATGATGAAATAGATGTTAAATGTAATGCAAAAATAGCTAAATCAACACTAGGACCTGAATGTGATTGAATAGATGATAATGGAGGGTATCTATAAAAAAGTTTTATTAATATAATATATATTAATCAATATATTACTATATTGTTCGGACTATTCCTTAAATGAATAAAATTAAATATTTTTTCTATATTTTCTTATAATTTCTCTAACCTTTAATAATTTATTATAATCATTCTTGTATTTAAAATAAGATCTAACTCAAATTTTAAATTCAAAACTTTTTATACCTAAAAATATAGATTTATGATCAGAATATATAAATATTTTCATAATATATTCAATATTTTTACTATTACTAGTTTCTAATTTAAAATAGGTTCCCCTATCTTTAATAAGATTGTTAATATTTAATAATAATTTAATACCATATAAAACAATATAATCTAATTTTTGGGTAATACCAAAACTATGTACTAATCTAGTAGAAGATTTTTGAAGTAAAAAGAAAGAACCTTCTGCCTCAATAAATCCAATTAATCATGATTTTGTTATAATTTTTTTGATATTTTCAACATTTAAAGTTAAAATAGCTGAACTTAGCATTATAGTTTTACGAGTATTATAATTAATATTTTCATTTTTAATAATTAGATTTCAAAGATCAGATATATAATTATCTATTAATTCTATATTTTTAATATTATTAATTTTAATTAATTTGTCTATTTGTGATAAATTTTTATCTTCACTAATTAATAAACATGTTTTAAATTTTAAATAATTAAATCTTTTAGAAGTTAATAAAGGATATTTATCAAAAATTGGAATAATAATATTTAATAAATGATTTTTATTTCTTACTTTATATGAAACTATATTAGGATTATTTTTATCATTACATGATACAGATCCAATATTTAAATAAGATTTAATTTTATATAATAATTGAAGATTTTTACTTATTAATGAAATCTTGTATGTAAAAATAATTTTTATATTATTTATATTTAGATATACATTAAATAGACCATCTCCATCTGTTATACCTACTAATCATTCATTTATATTAATATTATATATGCCCCCGCCGGCTCCATGATGCTTTGCATCTTGGCCCGGCGGGTTATTAGAATTTTTTAAATCTAATAGAGAATCCCGCCCAAAATCCACCGTAGGGTGGGCGGGGTCATCATCAGAAGTATATAAATTAGAATTTATTAAATTATTAGAAAATATAGATAGGTAATTTTTAATTCATTTTATCACGTTTAGTCTCTGAAGTATAATATTATATATTATACTGGCATATAAACCTATAATATTAAACATTTTTACTAATTTATTAATATAAATTGAGTATTTTAATAGATATATAATAAAATTATATAAGGTCTTTCATGCATCGAGTGATATTTTATAACTGCATATCACATTATTTATAATTACAGTTCACCCTGTACCAGCACCTGACTCTACTAATGTTGATGTAACTAAACATACTAAAGCTGGTAATAATAATCAAAATCCAATATTATTTAATCTTGGGAATGACATATCTGATGCTCCAATCATTAATGGTAATAAATAATTCTATTTATTATAATCTTTCAATTATATTTGGACTATATCTTCAACCTAATCCATTGTCCCCGCCCGCCCACCGGTATTTGCGGGGGAGGACTATTCTTTATATAATACATTTCTTTATAATAAAAAATACATATTATATTCATAGGTGTAACACATGTAGTCTCTGAGGATCCTACATAATAATTAATTATTATTTGGTTTCCTGCGTATTGTCCATTTATCCCTCCTTCGGAAGGATTATTCATAATAATTTTTAATATTATAGTTCCGCCGCCCCTCATATCCCTTGCAGGGATATGAGGGGCGGTACCATGGAGTAGTACATTCACAACTTAATTGAATTTTCTATAATATTATATTATGACTTTAGGAGTTTTTCGCATATAGTGTTATAATAATAATATATTTTACAATATATCACGGCAACTATTATATGGTCCCGCATTAACCGACCAGCGGGCGGGACCATGGAGTAGTTTTATCTTGATAAGTAAAACTACGAAGTAAAGTAATTAGTAAAAATAATATTTATTATTACTTTCATATTTTTGTTTGGTTACCAAAACCACCAATTAATGCTGGCATTACTAAGAAGAAAATCATTAATACGGCATGTCCTACAACTAATACATTGAATAATTGATTATTTCCACCTAAGTATTGTACACCTGGTGCAGCTAATTCCATTCTAATAATTAATGACATAGCTGTACCAGCCATACCACTAAATAATGCAAAGATAAAGTATAATACTGCAATATCTTTAGCATTTGTTGAATATAATCATCTTTGTACCATAATTGATTATATATTTTATTAAGTTTATTAATATATTAATCCCCTTCTTTCGAAACAAAACAAGGACCTACGCCCTCATATTATATCCCTTCGGATTATATTAATGAAGCGTGAAGTGAACCTTCAATACTATATTATAATATCAAAGGCTATCTTCCCTATTCCATTGTCCCGCCCACCCTATTCCATTGTCCCCCCCACCCTGACGGGTGGGGGGGGACTATTAATTTAATTAATTGGTCACCACCCCTCTTCGCCTTCCGACGACGATTCATCCCCCTATTAATTCATTTCATTAATTGATCTCCACCTGCCTTTAGGCAGGTGGGACCTTCCGGGGAAATAGAATCTTTCAAGGGGTGGAACCTAGCGGAATTTAATTTGCGGGGCGGAACTCTCAGAAAGAGATGGCTATATATTTTAGTTATTATTTTACACAATATTAATTATATATTTTATTATACAAAATATAATAAAATAAATATAAAAATAACTTTATCATTTTTATATACTCACTACTCCGTGGTCCCGCTCGCCGGGCGGGCGGGGCGGAACTATAAATTATTATTATCAATATAATATATCCCCCCCGCCGAGTCCATGATGCAAAGCATCATGGCTCGGCGGGTAATATTATAATGAAACTATAAAAATATCCCTGCTCTATTTAATTATGCATTATGGGACCGGCGGGTATATTTATTAATTAAATATATATATTTAATATATAATGTTCATAATTATATACCCGCCGGCCCAAGATGCAGAGCATCATGGAGCCGGCGGGGGATTATATATATATTTTTATACTCCTTTTATTGAATATAAAATTAATAAATTTACTTATAAAATTTTACTCTTCTTATTATAAATAATTCGACCAAATATATTAAAATTAATTAAGTTTCGTCCTAATCATTGAAATACACCGGATAATAAATTAAATAGTGAGATAAATTATTATTTATATATTACTTATAATTATCTTTAATTATTAATTATATATTCCCCATTTAATTTGATTTGCCGGCTCCTAATCAGGGTGCTCATGGCCTGGAGATTCACCCCCCCCCCGAAGGATAGAATACGGGGAGGTGGATCCTTCAATATGATATGAGAGAACCTTCTGCTATCTATATCACTAACATCAAGATGTAAAGTATCATGTATAAGGAACCAAAAGAGGAAAAATGAGATTATATTAAAAATATAAATTATTACTTTATTATTCCATCCTTCTATACTACTTCATTATCCTACTCCCTAAGATTAAAATTAAGATGATTAAGATGATTAAGATTAAGATGATTAAGAAGATTAAGATTAAGATGATTAAGATGATTAAGATGAGGAGGGAGGGGGAAGATAACTATTAATCGAATCAAATCGAACAAGTTAGAGTTAAATATATTAACTTAAATTAATTATCAGATAGGATAGATTCGAACTAACTAACTCTTTCTCCCAAAGAAAGCGCCTGACCCTTTGGCTTCTATCTGTTATTATATATTATATATATATTATATATTATATATATTATATATTATATTTAAGCATATTTTTGTATATTATTATATTATTAATACCCGCCGGGCTCATTTCATGATGCAGAATTTGCATCATGGATCCAGAGGGAGTATCTATAAAATAGATATAGTATTAAAAAAAGAATAATATGTATATATAACTATTATATAATAATACTCCGTTATATAGTTCGCTTAATAATTACTTCATCTATTCATCCCTCCCGCCGGGTACTATACTATCCATTTAATGATGCTCATGGCCCGGCGGGTATGTAAAGATATAAGTATATTAACTTAAAGTGAACGGTTATTATTATTATTTAATATCCAGGTAAATTAAATACAAAAGTAGTCCTTCCCGCCCAGCGAAATTTAATTTGCGGGGAGGACCATGGAGTAGTATTATAAATACATTCATTTTTAATTAAACAATTTAAAAGAACCTGAAATATATACTTATTAAGATATTTACAATACGAATCACCTTCCCTTACTCTCTTATTTTTATCTCCAAATAAAGAAAAGAATGTTTTCTTCGACTCTATTTAATTATGCATCTTGGGTCAGTGAGTAGTATTATATTTCCATTATTATTTATTTATATTTATTACTTTATTATAAAATATAATATTATCTATACCATATTATATAATATAATTACTATTCTGTTATCTTATTCTTATTCCCCCATTACACCATAGATTCCCGCCGCCCCGCAGGGGGGCGGGGTCGTCGTTAGAAGTATGGTGTGGGGGGGATACTATTGAACGAGAATAATTATATATAAAATTAATTTATAAATGGTATGATTATATATTTTAATTTATATATCTATGACTTTCCTATATATAATATAGAATATATATAATATATAATATATATATAATATATAATCCCCCGCCGGCTCCATGATGCAAATTCTGCATCATGAAATGAGCCGGCGGGCTATAAATAAATTTTATCAATTTCTTTATTATAACCCCCCCTTTGGGGGGGGGAAGAAGATTATTGATAAAAATAGCAATAATACGATTTGAACGTATAGAATTAGGTCATGACCCTAATATGTTAACCTATTACATCATATTGCATATATTAAATATTATTATTACTTATAAATAATATAATTAATCTACTGCGTCATCCCACCTATTCCATTGTCTCCCCTTCCCTGACGGTTAATTTAATGTGGGGGGGGGGACTATTAATTTCATTAATTGATCACCACCCGCCTTTAGGCGGGTGGAACCTTCGGGGGAATGGAACCTAAAGGAATATGGGGGTGGATCCTATGGGGGGATATAGGGACGGAACTACTTAGTTTAGTTTTATTAGAGGGGGGGTAGGATAAAGTGAGAGAGTATATTAAGATATACCCGCCAAATTAAATAAAATAAAATAAAATGGGGGGGGGGGGGGGGGAAATTATAAAAAATAAGAATATTATTAATAAAAAATTAATTGTAATAAGTAACATACCCGTTAGATTTAATTCATGATGCAGTATAAAGCATCATTAAATTATTTCGGTGGGGGGGTGAGTTATTTATAAAGATTATTATTTTGAATTATTAACTCTACCAATGTAGAATAATACATTTTCAATTGTAGAGATAACTGGAACAATAATTAAGAAGTATGCAAAATATAAGAAAGTTGCAATTTGACCCATTAATACATATGGTACTTCAACATGACATTCTCCAATTTTACCTAATAATACAAAATTACATACAAATAAGAAGAAGAAGAATTTAGATAATACTTTAAATGTGTTACCTCTTACAACACTTCTATCTGTATATGGTAAAACTAATAATACTAAAATTGCAGCAAACATTACAATAACACCTAATAATTTATCAGGAATTGATCTTAAAATAGCATAGAATGGTAATAAGTATCATTCAGGAACAATTGATGCAGGTGTTACTAAAGGATTACCTGGAATATAATTATCTGGATGCTTTCCTAACACCCTTCTACATCAAATCCCTACCCATTAACTCCCTTCGAGTTCGAATTCGAGTTTAAGGGAACCTTTCTCTTTATAATTTATAATTTATAATAATAGATATCCATAGTAAATATAAATAAGAATTTTCTTTTATTATTTAATAGTCCCCCCCCCCGCCCTGACGGGCGGGGGGGGGACAATGTAATAGAAAATTCTAACTGATAAAGACAAGATAAGCGGGTAGGATTATTAAGTAGGAAAGGGTTAAAGGAGTGGACTATATCTTCATAAAATTAATATACCATCGGGTCATGATATAGAGGTATCATGAATTCATTTAATGGTATTTAGTATATAAATTTAATTATTATTTCATTTTTCATCAAAATTTAATCATGCCTTATATAAAGCTGTATTAGTAGGAGATTTAAAAGCTAATAAATCATATAAATAATAAAATTTATTAATTAAGAATAAACGTTTATTTTTATATGATCTAGAAGGACAATATTTATTATAATTATAATAGATATTATGTAATTTTTTATTATTAATACTTCATTTAAAATAACCATTTTGTGATTTATCAAAATAGATATTACCACCAAATACTTCTCTATAATATTCAATATCATGTAAATATTTATTAGTAACTGAGATAATTAATAGTGGATGATTATTTTCAAAAGAATAAGTAATTATACCATTAGCATCAAAAAATCCTGAAAATCAAGCATTATTAATATTTAATTTAACAGGTTCTTTAAATGTAATATTTAATAAAATACATACTTTATTAAATTGTACTAATCTTTTACTATTTCTAATATTACCATTAACAGCATTAACTAAATTAATTATATTTATCTTATTAGATAATCTATATCTAATAGTTTTTATTCCTGCTCTTAATTTAATTGATCCTCCATATTTATTTTGAATTTGTCTTAATATTTTTTCATTTTTTAATTCTAGTAGAATTTCACATGAAGGATATTTACCTTTAGTAATACTAAAATAACCATCTCCATCAATTAAACCGGCCAATCATTGATTAAATTTAATATCATTATGAGAAGGATGATGTAGTAGTAAAATATTATAATATCTTCTACAATAACTTCCAGCCAGTGCTATGAATAATCTTTTTTGAATATTATTTATTAATAATATAGTTGATGAGGATTGAAGAAATAATAAATTTAATTTATTTTTTTTATGTGTGCGTGTAGTCTCTGAAGTATCTACTAATAAATTATAAATATAATTTATATTGGTTACTTGCTGATTATCTTCTTTATAATAATATTTTACTCTATTGGGATTTAATAAACCACTTACAATATTCATATTTTTTAACTTATTATAAAAATAATAAATAAAATATTGAGTTTTATTATAAATTAGTCCACTAATTACACGATATTTATACATCATAGTAAGACTCAGTGGATTATATAAAGATTTTCAGCATATAGCACAATACATAATAATAATTACATAAAATAAAATAATTCCGTCTTGTTTTGTAAATAAGGGGAATCATAGAATAGTAATTATTAATAGGGCCATAATTTGACCTAAAGTATTAGGTGAATAGAATACAAATAATGAGAAGAAGATTAAGAATACAAATACTGTTACTAAATCTTTAAACATAAAGTAACCATGCATTGGTAATCTATCTAAATTACCTGTAATACCTAAAGGATTAGATGAACCATGTAAATGTAATGCCATTAAATGCATAACTACTGCTGCTGCAATAATAAATGGTACTAAATAATGGAATGCAAAGAATCTTTGAATTGTAGGATTTGAAACTGAGCTTAAAAAAAGTTGATAATTATATATATTTTAATTATACGCAATATATCACTATATTGTTCGGACTATATCTTAATCCTTTATGCTTATATTTAATTAATACCCGCCGGGGTCATGATGCTCATGACCCCGGCGGGGAGATTTATACTACTTCATGGTCCCATCCTAACAAGTAGAATAGAACGATGGATTAGTATACAATATTATATATAGTTTGCTTTGCACGCCACACACATATGAAAGATGTGTGTGGCTTATATATTAATATATAGGCTATTCCCCCCTCCTACCGGGGGCCCCACCCCTCCTAAGGGGCCTCCTATGATTACCATAGTATAGTATCAATTACCATAGTATAGTGTCAAGGGGAGATAGCTATTAATAATTTTGAGGAATATAAATATTATTTTTATATTTAGGAATTAGACGTAATTGTTTTAAAAATAATAAATATTGTAATTTTTTATACCCTAATAATTTAATAGGATTTTTATCTATAAATATTACAACATTTTCAATACCCTTAATACTTTTAAGAGTTACTCTTGAATTATTATCTTTATTTGTAAAAATATTTTTATTAATATTCCCCCCGGCGGATCCATGATGCTTTATTCTGCATCATTGGCCGCCGGGTACATATAATCTAATAGCTTTTAGAATTTCAATACCATTAGTTTGAGATACTTCAAAACTAGCTATTTTTAAATTATTTTTAAGAATATAAATATTAAAGGAACCCTTAGCCTCAATAAATCCAATTAATCATGAAGAAAAATAATTTATATTTATAATATCTTCTAACGACGACCCCTGCCCCCCCCGAAGGGGGGGGCAGGAATCTTCTGTATTATATAATGGTTTTATAGGACGTGAATAATTAGGTAAATCATTATAATATTTAATATCTTTTAATAAATTTTGTTTAAAAAATAAATAATCATAATATTTATTTGTTAACATAGGATATTTATCAAAAATTGGAATAATAATATTTCTTAAATGATTTTTATTTCTTACATTATATCTACATATTTCTTTAATAGTACCATCTTTATTTTTAATTTTTTTAATAGAAACTCTTCCAACTCCAATAATATTTTTAATTTTATATAATAATTGAATATCTCTAATATGTATTTCAATTCCTAATTCATATAATAAATATTTACCTTTTTTAGAGATAGTAATTCAACCATCTCCTTCAAATAAACCAACAATATAAGCATAAATAGGATTATCTGTATTTAATTCATAATTTTTATCATGAACAATAATAGTATTTAAATTACTATTATTAAGTCTCTGAATAACTAATATTTTAAATCATCCCCCGCCAGAACCAGAACCATTTAATGATGTTCTACATCATGGATATGGATAAGACCCAGCGGATAATAAAATAGTTTTAATTTTCTCAATTATTAAAATGAGGGATAACAAAATAGAATTTAAAATATTAATTACTGCTGATTTTCTTCTTATAATTCACATTTTTACTTTATTATTTTTATTTCAAATTATATTATTATTCATAATTAATTTAATAATATAGTAGTTAATTATTCAAATGAAGATGTTCCAGCATAAAACAGATTTATTTAACATTATATTTCTATAATGTGGATCCTCTTTATTTAATCCACCTCATAATCATAATACAATATCTTGACCAACAAATGGAATAGCTGAGAATAAATTAGTAATTACTAGTGCACCTCAATGACTCATTTGCCCATATACGCAGCAATACAATTTTATTTTATAAATAAAAATTCGACTATACATTAAGTATCATTTCAGATACCCATTAGTGGACTAGTCTGTCGCGATTATTTATTTAACCGACGATCTTAATTATTAATAATTTTTAATCGTTTTCACTAATGTTGCCATGATTATTATCATATTAATATACTATCTCATTATAATTATAATACCCCCCAAAAAAAGCCAGATGAATAACTCCATAATGCATCATTAAATGAGCTTGACGGGGAGGTATTAAAAAAAAATTAATAAGATAGTTAATTTAATTACTATACTATAATATTCCTAATAAAAGTTATTTATTATAGTTATATATAAATATATATATAGTAGACTATTATATAAAAATAATATTTTATTTACTCTATCATCTTTAATATCCGCCGAGCCATGATGCTTTGCATCATGGCTCGGCAAATGAAATAAAATGGGAGAGTTTATTATTTATTTGTAATAAATAATTTAGTATTTCAAGAAAATGGTATAATACCTGATTTTTTAGATGAAATTTTTTTTCTAGAATTAATATATATTAAATCATTATTACTACTCCGTTGTCCCGCCCGTCAGGGCTGGGCGGGACTAATAAAAGATTTAATATTATTATTATTAGATAAAAATTCTATATTTAAATATGGTATAAATACAGTAGGAACATAAATAATTCCTTTATTTAAAGAACGTAAAATAGTTTTTTGACTAGTACATAAATAGTGACTTGCTACTATAATATTTTTAAAACTACATAATAATTGATTATTTATATTATATAATCTAATAGTTTTACTACTTTTATCTGATAATTTATCTCTTGTAATTTGAGAAACAACTTTATTTAAATTAATTTGTCTTAATTTTTCTTTACGTTCTTCAGGTCATTTATTTTTTATATTAGATTGTATTTTACTTAATAATTTACGACGTTCTTCTGTAAAACTATCTTTTATTTTTTGAATACTTTCTGGAGTATGTTTATATCCTTTACTTGAATATGCTTCAGTTAAAATATTATATTCTGGTGATAATGTTAAAATATATAAAAGTTCTGAAAATGCTAATTCTTCTTTTAATCTTTCATTTATAATATTAGAATTATCAAGAATTATATCTTTAAATTCAATAATACCATAAATAAAATTATTTAAACCATATAATTTTACAGCATTTTTTAATAATTTACTACCATTTATATTTAATAAATGTCTACAGAATCTTTCATATAATTTATTTAGCGATGATCCAATATAAAATTTATTATTAATTTTATTAATAATAATATAAATACCTGTTTTATTTTTTACTGTATTAATAATATCTGAACGTACTAAATTATTTTCTAAATTATCTCATGCTTTTAATAATTCAATATTTAATTCTTTTAATACTTCATTAATAGATTTATCAGTTGTTATATAATCCCCCGCTGGCTTAATGATGCTCTGCTTCATAAGCCTGCGGGTTTTTTTTATATTCTTTTTAGAATAATAACGTTTTTGAACATTAATAATATTTAATTTTGAATTATTATTATTAAAGATAATAGGATAAGATATATTATTTAATAATAACATATTATTTTTATATAATTTTAGGCTATTGTGTTTATAACCCAAAAAGGCTGCTGCCATTGTCAAGACAAAGATTACAACACCTACAGTTCATAATACAATTCTAGGTGATCTATATGAACCATAATATAATCCTTTACCAATATGAATATACATACAAATAAAGAAGAAAGAAGCACCATTAGCATGCATATATCTAATTAAATATCCATGTTGTACATCTCTCATAATATGTTCAACAGATGAGAAAGCTAATTCAATATTAGATGAATAATGCATAGCTAAAAAAATACCTGTACAGATTTGAATAACTAAACATAATCCTAATAATGAACCTAAATTTCATCAATAATTAATTGATGATGGTTGTGGTGAATCAATAATATAACTATTCACTAAACTTAAATATAAATTTGATTTTCTAAATGCCATATATTATATATTTATTAATTATATAAATAATATACAAATTTATATTATCTATATAATCCACCATCAAATATATTTCATGATCCATAAACATTATAATCTAATGGCTTTTATTATATATCTTTTATTATTAATATATAATTATTATATATATATATACAATATATATCTTTAATACCCGCCGAGCCATACCATAATACAGAATTTATTTGCATTATGAATAGGACTCGGCGGGGAAATTATTCTTCATTTATTATATATAAAATACTAATTTTTTTAATAATAATTGAATAATTTCCCCCGGTATGGCGGCTCCTAATTATTTAATTTAATGATGCTTTGCATCACTGGCCGCCGGGTATATATTTATTTTTATGAGTTTATTTTTATAAATTAAATAAAAATCGGTATTTATTATTTTATTAATAACCTTAACCGGAATTGAACCGGTATTTTCAACATGAAGAGATGATGTCGTAACCATTAGACGATAAGGTCATTTATATATATCCCTCTCAATTATTCCTTTATATTATTATAATATTGAAAAATATATATTATATATGCCCCCGCCGGGTCCAAGATGCTCCTGCATCTTGGACCCATTTGATTTGGATTTGATTTGGCGGGTTATATTACTTATTAATATAATACTTCTAACGACAAGAAGGTCCCACATTAACATTAATATTAACCCACCCAGAAGAAGAAGAGATAATCTCCAGGCTAAGATAAGATGTAGAACATTATAGATAAGGTCCAGTAAGGGGTAAATATAATATGTTATATATTTTAAACATATATTCTCTTACTTTAATTAAATTAATTTTTATATTATTATTAATAAATAAAAAAAGAAGATTACTGCCCCATTAACATAACCCGCAGGGGGGGGGGTCGTCGTTAGAAGATAATATTATGTTATATTAGGGATTTGAACCCCAAACCTTTCGATTACAAAACGAACGCTCTACCAATTGAGCTAATATAACTATATTTTTATTAATACCCACCAGACCATAATATAAAATAGACCTTCTTACGAGGGCCTCGCCCCCTATATATTTCATATATGGGTCACCACCCCCCCTTTAGGGGGGGGGTGGAACCTTCGGGGGGCGGGAACCTAGTGGTAAATATATTCCCCCCATTTGCCGAGTCCATGATGCTTTGCATCATGGTATGGCTTGGGGGGTATTTAATATAATTATAATATAATATATATACTCCTCATCCCCTTCAGGAATGGTGGAAAGAAATGCTAAGAGTTTAAGTATAAAAGATTGAGAACCGAATCTTCTAATGAGATGATAGTCTCCTTCGATAGGGGGGGTTTAGGATATAAATGAATAATAGATTAGATATTATATAGATAACTGATAAATTAGTATTTTTTTATATAGATATATAAAAAACCTATATATATTTATATTTATATTTATAATAAATATAATCCATCGGATAAAGATACAGAAGTATCATTGAATTCGATGGGGATTAATATATATTTTAGTATAAAATAATCAGATTATTATCTCATCTTAAGACAACTTCGTATTTTATATGCTTTCAATACTTATTTTTTATTAATTTAGCTTCTCTACTATGACTATTTAATATTCCATTTATTATCATGAAATGATATTTATGGAATTAATATTTTAAAATATAAATTAATATAGATAATATATATATATAATATATATATATTATAAAATAATCAATAGATACACCATGGATTAATTCATTCTGATCCTTGCGTACTAAGAATAAGACTTAAGTTGATAATATTACCTATAGTAGATAGGAACCATACTGATTTACATCGTATTTAACCCAACTCACGTTACCTTTTAATTGACGAACAGTCAAACCCTTCTTAGCATTTACAACCAAGAGGATAGGTAGAGTCGACATCGAGGTGGCAAACATAGCTTACAATATCTACTCTTTCGCTATATTACCCTGTTCAATTTATTATTATTATATAAATATTATTACATATTTATTTATCAATTTGTTACCAAATTGTTTAGACTATATCATTATCAAATAAATTATCCCTTTAAAAAGAATATATAATAATCTTAAAATTGTTTAATACTTAATTTAAATAATACCTTTCGAACTATACCATAATACAGAATTTATTTGCATCATGGATAGGACTCGGCGGGGGGTATTATATATTTTTTTATGATATTATATTTATTTGATATTGGGCACTCGTGGATGAATTATTGTTAACTTTACTCATCATCTAGTCGTTGAACGTTCTTATAACCATATATATATATATGAAAGTTGTTATAAGCTTCGCTGCTTATTGTCCTATTATTAATTAATTAAGGATATTTAAGCAATTCACCCAATTTACTTCAATTTATTTAATTGAATAATTATATTTTACAATATAATGGGACAATGGGTAATTTTATCCCTAGCGTAACTTTTATTCGTTATCAATAACCATTACAATCAGTGTTATTTGTTCATTATGCCATACTTACGTACTTATTTCACTTGTTTGTGTTATAATTGTTGCATAGTTAAACCATTATATTAATTTAATACATTTTATTATATAATATATAAATAAATATATTATTATTATTGTTTTCTAGACAATTTTACTATACATTATTTTATCTATTACTAAAATATATTAATTCAAAAAATTAATATATTCCTATTTATAATTAATATATATAATATATACTTTTAACTAGATTCCCATCCCTCCAAAGAGGAACGAGAATCTTTAATATTAATAATACTATAATACATATATAGACTTATTCAGATATTCTTGCTGAAAATGACGCCCCATCAAAACTACCAATTAGAGATTGTCTCTTATTATTATATAATTTATTTACTTAATACTTTGTATTATGATATATATTATATATTTATTTAAGAATAATATCTATTAAATATTCCTTTACCAAATCTATAATATTTTGTATTATGATTTAGGGTGGGGATTTATATAAGATTAGAATTATTATATTATTATAATAAGTATCTCATTTTTATTTAATCAATTACTTAATATTCTGAATATAATATACAATAATTCGATCTATCTAATTACAGTAAAGCTGCATAGGGTCTTTCCGTCACACTATAGGTACACAGCATCTTCACTGCGATTTTAATTTCACTTAGCTTAAAGGGGAGACAGTTGTTGTATCATTACGTCATTCATGCAGGACCATAATTATTGGACAATGAATTTCGCTACCTTAGAACCCTCATAATAAGGCTGCTATTTACTTAAATTTAATAATATTATCATTTAATAATATTATTTATATATTAAGCATGGAGCAGAGTTCACACCTTATACGTTAACTTATCGTTTATGCAAAGTGCGGTGTTTTTATTAAACAGTTGTACAACCTTGTTCTTATATCTCTTTATTGACTAACGTTAGAGCTATTTTTGCCGAGTTCCTTCCCTTTAATTATCTAATTCACCTTAATATTCTCTACTAACATACCTGAGTCGGTATACATTACGGTATAAATTAAATATATTTCTTGATCTTTTATAATTTTTATTAAAAAAAATAAATAAATAAAAGATATGCCCCCGCCGGGTCCATGATGCTCTGCATCGTGGCCCGGCGGGTTATTTAATTTAGAATTATCCTATCTTAGATTATATTTATATAATTTAATTAAGGGCCGTACTTTTATAGTAAAACCTTATGTTTTAGGTGAAAAGGTTTAACCTTTTTTTCGTTACTCATGTCAGCATTCTCTATTTAATTACTAATAATAAATCTATTATTATTATATATTAATTGATAATTAATATACTTCTTCATTAAATGTTCTACTACCATATTATTACTATTAATATTAATAATAATATTTAAATATTCGGTTAAATAATTCTTAATAATAAAATAAAGATCCGTATATTGTTTATTAATACTTCTATCGACGACCCCCACCCGCCCCTTGCGGGGCGGGCGGGAATCTCAATATGAGTAATTTATAATATTATTTAATATATTAACGTATCATCAAAGATGATAGGTAAATATAGAATATCTCTATATAGGAGATGATAGATCAGTGCATTGTTACATGTTCATTAAAAATATGGTTATTGTCAAATCCATTAACTGATTGTATTATAATATTTTAATATTTATTTCACTTATTATTTATAATTAGGAACCTTATATATTAATCTGGGCTGTTTCCCTTTAGATTATTTACCTTATCGCACATAATCTGACTTTTTATAATCCCCTTCAGCACCACATCTTTTAGATATGGATAATAATATTATATATATTATTATATTGAAGGTCCCCCCCCCCCCCCTGCGGGGATATTGGGTGGGACCCTCGTAAGAAGGTTAATTAAACATTTCGAGATCAAATATTTTTGATAAAACTACAATAGTTCCCCTAAATATATTTGTTGCTGTACCGTTCTTTATAATATATCTTCGTTAGAAGGTATATTATAATAATTATTATTATAAAAGCTATACTAACATATATTTCGTAGAAAACCAGCTATCTGCAAATCAGATTTGTCTTTCACTACTTACCACAACTCATCAGATGATATTGCAACATCAACCTGTTCGACCGTTTAACCGTCTGGTCATAGTAAGATCATTTGCTTTCGGGTCAATTAATATTAACTTATTATCAATTTATTTATAATTTGTTATTTTGCTAATATTAATTACTTGCTGACCCATTATACAAAAGGTACATCATTAATATAAATTTTATATCTATGATTACTTATAAAATAACCATTTACATACTTTCCCTTTCGGTACTTATTTTGCTTATTAATAGTATTTAGTTTTAGAACTAGTTTGTCCTATATTCTTACATAATTATATTACATAATACTTACCATTTATTTATTAACTATATTATTTTCTCTCACCAATACTCATAATATCTCGGTTGATTTCTTATCCTTAAGTTACTTAGATGTTTCAGTTCACTTAGTATATTTATTACTACATATATTATTAATATATATATAAATTTGGTTTCCCTTAGGTATTAAAATAAATTTTTATTTATTTATTAGTAACCTAATAACTATTAATAACTTATGTATTCTATGATTATTTCTTTAAATCTATATAATAAATATTTCAAATCTATTATTCATTACTTATATATATTTATCAAGAATAAAGAGACTTGAACTCCTAATGATTGATTTGAAATCAATAGTTTTACCAATTAAACTATATTCTTCTTACGACGACCCCCGCCCCCCTAATCCCCTGCGGGGGGGGCGGGAATCTTTTATTTGAATTAATATTAATACCCGCCGAGCCATACCATGATGCAAAGCATCATGGACTCGGCGGGGGGAACTATACTTATATTACTATTATTATAATACTAAATAAACCTATATCACTATACCATAATATAAAATGGACCTTCTTACGAGGGCCCCGCCCCCGAAGGGGGCGGGAACCTAACGAATAAATTTATCTTCATTAAAATATAATATTTATATAATAGTCACCCCACCCTGCGGGTAATGTGAGGGGACCATGGAATAGTTTTATCTTATCATAATAATTAATATGATTCTACTGAATTTAATTCATAATGTATCTACATCATTAAATAATCTTGGAGGTCATCCGAAAAATTAAGGTTAATGAAGTGTGATCATCATTAGAATAGAAGGATTATTAATTATAATGAAAGGAGGTTTTTATATCCATTTCATTGAATGGTGTGGGGGGGGGGGAAGAATATTAAAGATAATTATAAGCCCACCGCAGGTTCCCCTACGGTAACTGTATTTCAACTTCGCATCAATTCATTATATTTCTTCTATATAAGATATAATATATTTATCTAAAATATATTATATATATATATTAGGATAATATTATGTTTCGACGCGTGATGAGTGATTAGTGCGAAACAGTTAGAATATTCACCGTAACATAATAATTTACGTATTACTAGCAATTCTTTTTTCATATAATCGAATTTCAGATTATAATTCATATTATATATAATATATATATATATTAAAGATTAAAATATTTTATGTTATTAATTATAACTTGATAAGGGTTATTATATAACTTTATTATTATTTTATTATAGCACGTCTATTACCCATATTATAAGGATCATCATGATTTGTCTTAATTCCTTTCATTTTATATGATAATATAAATATTATATATAATTAAATATTATATATATGGAGTTATGTTCGTTAATGAACTTAATCTAAGACCTTGCGGCACGAACTGAAGACAACGATGTAACGCCTGTATAATTAATTAATTATTATATTCAAAATATGGTAAGATTAGTCGCGGATTATCGAATTAAATAACATGCTCCACTGCTTAAGTCTGTAACCGTCTATTGTCTTGAGTTTCATTCTTGCGAACGTACTCTTCAGGCGGAACACTTACATTTTCATTTATAATTTATTATATCTTTAATAAATTATGGTGTTCATAGTTTACAGCTAGAACTACTCGGGTATCGAATCCGTATTGCTACTCTAGCTTTCGTCCATCAATGTCAGTTAATATTTAATTAATATTTTCACATATATAAGTCTTATAATTATTATAATTATTTCATCTTTACTATTATAATTCTTTAATTAAATCTATTAACTCTAATTATTATCCTATTATTAGGATTATATATATAAATAATTCTACGGACCCTTTAAGCCATTATGATTAACGCTAGCCCCCATTGTATTACCGCAGCTGCTGGCACAAATTTTGGTTAGGACTATTAAAATATAATATATAAAATATATTATACCCATAATAATATTTATGGTAGTTAATATCATTATTTTCACTATTTATGGATTTTATTTTTAATCAATTTACATATTTATATTTATTATATATATAATATATAATTAATTAGTATATATCATCCTAATAAGTAACTGAATCAATCTTTCGATCATTGTTCAATATTCCTCACTGCTGTATCATTTAGATATTGACTATATTTCAAAGTCAACGTGGTCATTATAACTTTAATTATTAACTATGGATCGAAGGCTAGGTTTAACTTTTAATAAACCTACTACCTAAACCATTATAGGCTTGACTATAGACAAATATTCTTCTAACGACGCCCCACCCCCCCCTTCGGGGGGTGTGGAACTATCGAATATTCTTTAATATATATATATATATATATTTATTAAGCATTTAACTTATTCTATAGTTCTAAATTCCTTATAAATTACTCACGTATACACTACATATTTATTATAATATTTATAATAAACGTTTAATTTGCATGTGTCATGTCCTTATTTAGCGTTTAATCTGAACCAACATCATGTTCTTAATATTATTTTATTTTTCTCTTATATTTTTATAATATATTATAACCTAATACCCACTGATTCATAATGCAAAACATCATGAAGTCGGCAGGGGAGATTATATTAATTATTTTAAAATATTATATTATTATTACTTATATATATAATAGTCCCCCCCGCCCAGCAGGCGGGGGGGGAACCATGAAATAGTTATATTTATCTTCTACAAGACCCCATCCTCAAAAGTTAAAATTAAAGTTAAAGTTAAAAGGATAGGAATCTAACTTAATAATAAAAACAACGAAATAGTCCCTCCCCGAAAAATTCCAGCGGTCGGAGGGACCATAGAATAGTTATATATATATATTACGGATGGTGTAGGATTTGAACCTACGTAGTTTATTAAAACTAATAATAGCTCAAATATTACACCTTAAGCCACTCAGTCAACCATCCTTCTACGTGGCCCCCCCCTTCGGGGGGGGCCTTTATATAATAAATAATATATTCCTGATATTATATCATAGTGCTAAGCACTATAAGATTTATACTACCCGTCGGGCCATGATTCAGAGCATCATGGACCCGGCAAAGAATCTGGGGGGATTATATTAATTTGAAACTAACAGGGATCGAACCTATATTGGTACCTTATCAAAATACTATTCTAACCAATTGAATTATAGTTTCTTTATAATATATATATATGGAGTTAATGAGACTTGAACTCATATTAAATGCATGCAACGCATTCGTTCTACCAAATTTAACTATAACCCCTTCTACCAAAGACCCCACATTTAATTTACACCAAAGGGTGTGGGGCCTATACATTATAATAATATACCCACCAGGTCAAGATACAGAAACATCTTTAAATGGAGATAATCCCAGCAAATAAATGAAATAAAATGAGGGATTTTATAACCCATTAGACATAGATGTAGAGTATCTTTAAATAAACCTAAATTCGATGGGCTATTATTTAACTATTATTTTTAATAAAGTAATAATTATTTATAACTTTATTATAAATAAGTCCTTAATAGGAATTGAACCTATCTATTCTCATTAACAGTGAGATGCTTTAACCGATAAGCTATAAAGACTATATATTTTTTAATATCATATAATCCCTCCCCGGTGGGTCCAATTAATGATGCTTTGTATCATGGCCCTATTTTATTTGAATTTGCCGGGTTATATTTATATATTATTCTTAATATAAATAATATTACTCGCTGATCCAAGATATATCATTAAATGAACTTAGCAAGAATTAGATTAGATTGAATATTTGAAGGGAATAGGAATTGAACCTATGAAGGTAGAAACCATTGAGTTTACAGCTCAACTCCAATTACCAACATTGGAAATCCCTCCTTTTTATTAACTAATTTTATATACCTTCACCCCTCTCCCCCAACACCATAATATGGTGTTAGGAAGGATTATATAATTAAGGATTTTTTTATAATTTACAAATTAATTATAAATATTACGAAGTAATTATAAAACAGACTATCCCCCAGAGGGGGGGAAGGATGGTCCCCCATTGCTGCGGAGACTTATGATATTTAATTTATATTTATTACCCTTATCTTGAGGGAAGGTCCCTCTGAAGAGGTTAAGAAAGTGGACCCTTCATGTCGTTAGAAAATAAAGTCAATTAATATAATCCCCGCCAAATAAAATTAAAATGGGTCCATGATGCAAATTCTGCATCTTATCTTGACCCGGCGGGTATTATTTATATATATTTAATTAGTATTTATACTCCGTTATTATACCTGTTAAGTATCACACTACCCCCCCCCCCTTTAGTGTCTTTAGTGGGGCGAGTACCTATGAATTAAATAAATAGGATACCACATCCCTCTTTAATTTTAGGGGGAATTTGGTGACCAATGAATTAAATAAATAGTATGAGCGGAAACTTAATTAAATAATTTATTATTATTACTTATATATACATAATATATATATTATTCCTTTTCTTTCCCTCCTTTATTAAAGGTTATTGCATCTGCATATTATAACGAAGAATCTATAATTTATTGTAATAAGGAAGAAAGATAAATATTAATTTTTTAATAACATTTAATTTTAATAGAATTATAAAGTAACCAACCTTCTTTTCTAACGATGGCCCACATTAATATTAATCCCCATATATATCATATCCTTAGGGGTAAGGTATAGGGGTGGAACCATCGGATCGATAGGGTTGTTATAAAAATATTATAATAGATCCCCTTTCTATCGAGGGTCCCACATTAACCCCTCCGGAAGATGATGACCTCCGAGTTTATTTAATTTAATTCAATGATGCTTTGTATCATAGAGCTGGTGGGCAATATATGATGAATATATATAATAAGGAATATTATCAATTTTATATAATTTCCTTTCTATAGATAAGGAAGGGATTATTATATATAAGTTTAGTATAAATAAAATATTACTATTATTTATATATAAATAAGAAATATAGAGTAATATTTATATATAAATAAAAGATAGGTTCCCACCCCCCTACGGGGGGTGGGGCCCATGTCAATAGGGAATAATATTTATATTAAATATAATTTAATTTAACTTTAATATTATATTTACCATTTTTATTAATATTAGATGTATTAGATAAATTATGATTAGCGGAGATATAATTTAATTTATACATATTATTAATATTACTTCATAAATAATTTTTATTACGGAAAGTACCTACTAATACTTTTTGTGTTTCAGATCTAGAAATAGATTTACTTGTTGATAATCTACCATTAAATGTAATAGATCAACCTGTTAAATATTTAAACATTAAAATATTTATTGGAATATTATTAATATTTATATTATTATAAATATTATTAATATTTAATTTTAAATTATTATTATTATTATTATTATTATTATTAATATTATTAATAATATTATTATATTTTAATTTATTAATATATTTAATATTATTAATATAATTTATAGAAATAAGTTGATCATTTAATTTAGGAATAGTATTATTTAATAAACGTGAATATTCATTTTTAATACCATTTTTATATTTATTAATATCTCCTATACTAATACATTTACTAAAAATATCACTATTTAAATAATTATATGATAATTTAATAGGTTCAATAGTTACTTTTTTATTATAATAATAACTTAAAATTTTACTTAAATTATTATTATTATTATTTAATAAATTCATTATTTTTGATACTATTGTTATATAATAACCTCCCATTGAATTTATAATATTTATAGTACCAGAAGTATTATAATTATTATTATTAATATTATATAATGAATTATTATAATAATAAAATTTAATATTTAAATTATTAATAGTATGTTGAAAAATAGGTTTACTAATAATAATCTTCTTATTAAAATTTATATTATTTATATTTAATTTTAATGTTATAAATTTATATAATAATTTAAGTAAAATTTTATCTTTTATAAGAGTTAGAATTTCTAAATTCTTATTATAATTATAAATTTGTGTTAGTCAATTATTTATATTATTTATATGTTGTAACTTATTACCTTTATTACTTAATTCATTTATATATTTATTAATATCTTTATTATCAATAATATTTTTTGATAATCTATTTTTATTTAATTCTAATAATAATGTTTTTAATAATAATTTATTATCATCTTTATTCTTAATATTTAATTTATTGTTTAATAATTTTAATAAATTTAAATTTTTTGTCATTAATCTTTATTATTATTTATTTATTTATTCAATATAATAATATAATCTATAATCAAGAACCTCACCTTATAAAAAGGTAAAGATGAGAATCTAATTATAATATATATATAAATTATATTATTTATTGTATCAAATAAACCGCCGGGCCATGATGCAGAGCATCATGGACCCGGCAAATTGGGGGAATATATTTGATATATTAATATGTAGTTTTATATATACTTGTAGAAGGAATTGAACCTTTCATTATTTATTTATGAGACAAATGTTTTAACCGTTAAACTATACAAGTTAATTTATTAATTATTATCTATTATGAGAAGTAAGATAATAGATTAGAAATAATATTTAAAATAATTATTAATACCCGCCGAGCCATACCATGATGCAAAGCATCATGAACTCGGCAAATGAAATAAAATGGGGGGAAATTATAAAAATATATAAAAATAAGATTGGTTTAATTATTATTTAATTATTAGAAGACCCACACCCCCCTTCGCCTTCCGACGACGATTAATTCCCCTATTAATTCATTTCATTAATTGATCTCCACCTGCCTTTAGGCAGGTGGGACCTTTCGGGAAATATAATCTTAAGGGGGTGTGGGCCCTCGATATAATATGAAAGAAGGGTGAATACTGAGAATCGAACTCAGATTAAACGCGCCACAAGCGTATTTTCTACCATTGAAATATATTCACCTATGTTATAATTCCCTCTTCTTGTAATATAATCTTAAAAGAAAAAGCTATTTATACCTAACCTACTAAAAGGTAACTTTATTACCTATATTATTTAATCATAGTAACCATCCTACTAACTATTACGATACTATTTATTTTGTCATACCATTTCATTTAATCTACTCTCTTCTCCTGAAGATGGAGATTTCCTTTAATCCACCCCCCCCTTTTCATTTTTCATAAGGGGGGCCCCTTCGAAGGGTTAACAAAGTATATATACTCGCCGATCAGTGATGCAGGAGCATCATGGTTAGGAGCCGGCAAATGAAATAAAATGGGGGAAATATAAACTACATACATCTGAAAGAAAAGAAAAAGATGTGTATAATCCACTATACTATATAAGCTATACATCTAAAAAGATTAATGATCTTTATTAAATATACCCCCCCCGAAGGGTACCCGTACCCTTCGGGGGGGGCAGGATTATCGTTAGAAGGTATTTATTAATTAATGTTTAATATATCCTTGGTACTATTATATAGATGAGGAATGGGGTGGATATATTTAATATCCTATAGGAATTGAACCTATATAATTAGATCCGTATACTAATATTTTAACCATTAAATTAAGGATATTTATTAATTAAATCGGAAAATATGAGATTTGAACTCATAAGAATAATAATTCAATTACTTAGCAAATAATCTACCTTACCTAATGGTGAATTTTCCCGAATCTAATCAGACTTGCACTGACATCCTCCATCGTGACAAGATGGGACTTTACTATTAAGCTACAGATCCCTTAATAATTTACATAAAAATACCCGCCGAGCCCATGATGCAAAGCATCATGGACTCGGCGGGGGAATATATTTTATATAGGTAGCGAGAATTGAACTCGCATTCAATGTTTGGAAGACATCCAGTTTACCAATTAACTTATACCTATTCCATTGTCTACCCCCCCCCCCCCGCTGGGGGGGGGGTGAGGGGGACTATTTTTTATTTATTTTTATTAAATTAATAAGAAAATACCCGTCAAGCCATACTATGATACAGAATTTATATGCATGATTAACTCAGCAGGGAAATTTATTAAATTATATTAAAATAATAATATATTTTTATATATATCTTCGTAATTTTATCATTATTTTAACAGAAATATTAATATTAGATGAAAATTATAAGATATAATAAATTCCTAATATATTTACCCACCTCTCCTGACTTATAATAGATATTTTGGTATTATGGTTCGACGGGTATTAAATATTATTATTACTTATAAATAATATACTCTCTCCATGAGTTGAACATGGAATCCTAATATTAGAAGTATTATGCTTTAACCATTAAGCTAAGAGAGCTATCCCGCGCCCCCCTGGGGCGCGGTATGGCCACGCCCCCCCGGAGGGGGGGCGTAGCTATTTTAATTAATTAAATTTATTATATAATACCCGCCGAGCCATGATGCATCATGGACTCGACGGGGGAATATATATCTAAAAAAAGAAGAATATTAAATTATTCTTTATTTTCAGATTACCCCCCCCCCCCCTAAGAACTCCGCAGGGGGTTGTAGGGGGTATTTATAAGAATAGCTGGAATCGAACCAAGCATGGGTTGCTTAAAAGACAACTGTTTTACCATTAAACAATATTCTCTTATTATATATAATTTATATATACCCCCCCCCGGGTCCATGATGCTCCTGCATCTTGGCCCCGGGGGTACATTAATTATATAAACCTCATTAGTATCTAAACCTTCTAACGAAGGATTCTCTCTCTTAATTATCTATTTTATTGTCTTACCTATTCCATGATCCCGCCCAATATCTCCAGTGGGGCGGGCGGAACTATTAGAAACAATGAAATTACTTCCTAGTTTACCTTAACAAATTAAATTACTAAAATCCTTTCTATAATACTTTTTTAAATTAATTGTTGGAAATTCATTTTATTTATAATTATAATATAATCCGCCGGCGGCTCATAATTATGATACTTTATTCTGCATCATTGGCCCCCGGGTATATATAATTTGAACCGGTTTGATTCGAACAAACAAACTCCAAACTCAAATTTTGGTGACTTACCTATTAGTCTACGATTCATTAATTATTATTAAATAATCTCATCCAATAATTTTATTATAATTTTTTTTAAATTAATATACTTATTACCCCCCCGGCCCATGATGCAGAAATTGCATCATGGAGCCATTTGATTTGGCGGGGGTATTTATCCTAATTATTTATATAAAATATATAAATACTCTTCCCTATTCTATTGTCTCGCCCGCCCCCCCACTAATCCCTGCGGGGGATAGGTATAGGGATGGGCGGAACTACTCCATTAGCCCCCCTCTGATAGAGAGGGGGAACGAAAATATAATATACTTTATATTTTTATTAAAAGAAAATTAATAAAATATTTAAAATATTATATTAATTAACTTATATTTGTTAAATATATGCCATGTCTCCCCGAAGCGAAGACATAGCTTGCAAAGCATGCCACACACATATAAAATATGTGTGTAGCTTATATTTGTTAAATATATGCCATGTCCCGACCGTCAAGCCAAGTCATAACTTGCGTAGCATGCCACACACACATCTGAAAGATAAGATAAGATAAGATGTGTGTAGCTTAATACTTTATAAAAATATATATTTTTACCTTCTACCGAGGGCCCCGCCCGCCTATTTATTTCATACATGGGTCACCACCCCCCCCTTTAGGGGGGGTGGAACCTACGGCGGGCGGGAACCTATAATAAATAATAATATAGAATTATTAATATTATTTTTTGTTAATTAGTCCCCCCCCCCTCCGCCCATCGGTTAATGCGGGGCGGGACAATGAAATAGAGGAAGTATATAATTAAAAGGTAACTTAATCTATTAATTAGGAAAAGAAAAGAATATGCTATTTGAAGGACTTGAACCTTCATACAATAAAGTAATACATCTTAAGAGTATCGTGTCTACCAATTCCACCAAAATAGCTAGCTATTCCCCCCCCCTAAGGGGGGGAGTATGGCCACGCTTATATAAAATATAAGCGTAGCTTATATTTATTTTATAAATATAGGCAATGTCCCCCTGAATGGTTACATAGCTTGCATATACATATGTATTGCAGGCCACTCACATCTTATCTTTCAGATGTGTGTGGCTTATATATTTATATATTATTCTACTTCATCGTCCAATCCTTCATAATCAGGACGAAACTATTCCATTGTCCCGCCCCCCCCCTGTGGGGGGGGGCGGAACTATCAATTTTATAAATCTCTTCCTCCCTAAAAGGGTATTTAATATATTATCCATTATTAAAAATAAGAGGTAGATAACAATATAATAATTATAAGAAATAATTCTCTTTTTTAATGATATTATTATTACTTATAGTTATTCCTTATTTTTATATCTAACAATTATATTTTATTTATCGGTTATCCATATAATATAATAGGATTACCAATAATTTTTTAGTGGAAGAGAATTATTTTATAAAACCCGCCAAATTAAATGGGAGCAATATTATTACATATTTATTTAAGTGATTTTAAATAATATTTATTTATGAAAATAGTACCATTTCTAATATGTCTAACTACTTCACTAAGGTTTATATTGAAATATTTAGCAGTTTTAGCTTGGCCACCTACTAGTATAATAAAATTATGCTCTAAATCAAAAATAAATACGCCTGTTAGTACTAATTTATTATATATTAAAGATATAGTATAATTTAAACTATTCCATGGTCCCCTTCCGCTGGGTGAGGAGGGACTATTTGTTTTTTGAAATAAATTTAAATTGTAAATAGGATCCATATTTAATAATTCATGGTAATTTATTAATATTTATTAAATTACTATTACATAATATATATAATATCCCCATTGAATGCGAATGGAGGGTTCCATAATGCATCATTAAATGAGTCCGGCAGCTATTATTAAATTATTACCTTTTTTAATATAATGTAAACCATAAATTAATACTATTCCATTGTCCCCCCCCCCCGCCCTGACAGGCGGGGGGACTATTAATGCTATTTTAAAGGCAATAAAATTAACATATCCCCCCCCCGAGACCATGATGCTCTGCATCATGGCTCGGTGGGTTATTAAAATATTACTACTTTATGTTATTTAAATTAAAACAAATAATATAATAAATCTAATTGACTCCCCCATAAGAGAATTAAGAATATTATCTATATTAGTATATTTTCTACTATTTATTTTTACTTCAGAATATTTATAAATTTTTAAATATCCCTCTATAAAAATTTAAATGATTAATTTATATTTATTTTCGATTTTTAATCGAAATTATTATTATACTCCTCATCAGTAAAAAATAATGTATAAAAACAATCAAATAATATCTAAGACATGTAAATATACGATTAGTGTTTCATATCCTACATGATGTGAAGATGTTAAATGATAATTTCTCATTCTTCAATAATTAATAGCTAACATAATGATTAACATAACCATATGTAAGAAATGTAATCCAGTACCTGCATAGAATACTGAACCATATACACCATCACTAATAGTGAAAGCTGCATTAGTATATTCAATATATTGACAAGTAACAAAAATAATAATTAATCAAAGTGTAATTAATAAACCTAATAATGCATTTTTTCTATTACCTTCAATTAAAGCATGATGACTATATGTAATAGTAGCACCAGATGCTAATAAAATAATAGTATTTAATAAAGGTAATTCAGTAGGTTGTACTGCTTCAATACCAACTGGAGGTCATACTCCACCTAATAGTACATCAGGACTCATAGCTGAATGAAAGTAAGCTCAAAATAAACTAGCGAAAATTAATACTTCTGAAACTACAAATAATAAAAATCCTAAATTAATACCTTTTCTTACTGCAATAGTATGATCACCTAAATATGTTGCTTCAGCAATAATATCTCTAAATCATAATAGTGAACTAGCTAGTAATACAAATAAAGCTAAATATACTAAATTCATATCACCAATATAACCATGCATTGTTAATGCTAATGATAATGCTAATGATAATAATGCAAATGAAACCATAATTGGTCATGGTGAAGGTGCTACCATGTGAAATGGAAATTGTTGATGTTTACTTCTTTCTAAATGTGTCATAATTTGTTATTTTAATATCCTTAATATATAAATATTATATATCTTTTTAATATATAATTATTTAAAATATGATTAATGTTTAATAAATATTATTATTAAAATATTAATAATAATATTACCTACCCGCCAAATTAAATAAAATGGGGCCATGATGCAGAATTTGCATCATGGACCCGACGGGGAAAATTAATAATCTATAACATTTACCTTAAAATTATATAATAATAATAATTTTAAGTATATTTTCCAATATTAAATAATTTAATAATAAAAAGTATGAAAAAAATTTCCTTTGTTAATAGTCCTCCCCCGCATTAACCGTAAGGGCGGGGGGACAATGGAATAGATTATATATATATATATTATATATAATAGTTCTATCCTTTTTCCTTTAATTACCATATTATAATGTTAGGGAATTATCATATTATAATATTACCATATTATGATATTAGGAAATTATCATATTATAATATTAAGAAGAGGGGAAGATATATATTAATATATATAATTAGGAAATATAGGATTTGAACCTATAATCTTTCGTGTGTAAAACGAACGCTATACCAATTAAGCTAATCTCCTTTTATTAATTAAGAGACGAAGAGAATCGAACTCTTTATGAATAGATTTGCAATCTAACAATTTAACCTTTAAACAACATCTCCTTCTACGAGGATCCCACCATATTATCCCCTGAAGGGATATAGAGGGGACCTTTATATTTACTTACTTATAATATAAATAATAAACTAAAATTACATATATTACACTCCCCCCCGCCGAGTCCATTTAATGATGCTCTGCATCTTGGTTCGGAGATTACGCACCCCCCGTAGGGGGGGGGTGAATCCTCGATTTAAAAAAGAGAAGGGTAATATTATATTAATTCTATCTTGCTATATTTAAAAAGAAATATATAACTTACTTATCAAAATAGACTGAACGGAATCACAAAATAATTATATTAAAAATATAAATTAATTTTTATTATACCTTACTTCTAACGATAACCCATCCCCTCCATATTATATTATACCACCTGCGAGTTATGTTATGTTATGTTATGTTATGTTAACGGGGGGACGAAAATATTCTTAAATAATAAAATAAAATTACTTTAATAATAATTTTATTTATAAATATATTAAGAAAATACCTGTCGAGCCATGATGCTAAATTTGCATCATGGACTCGGCGGGGGATATAGTGTTATATTTATATATATCCTATTGATATATAAGGAAAGATTTTATAGTAATAATTATTATAAAATAATACTTATATTACTTATACAAATATAATACATATATACCCGGCGGCCAGTGATGCTAAATTTGCATCATAATTATGAGCCGCCGGGGAGTATATAAGTAAGTAAATATTTATATTATATATCAATGCTCCATTAACTTAACACTGATGAACGGAATTACTTTATAATGCCAGCTTATCAGTTGAGATGTAATTATAAAATAAGAGTAAAATATAAATTAAAATAAATACAATATAGTCCCTCCCTCCCCCCCTATTAATTAAATTTAATTAAAGGGTCACCAGCCCCCCTTAAAGATTCCATTTCCCCGGAGGGGAGATGAATCGTCGTTAGAAGGCGAAGGGGCTGGAACCTATTGGTTGGGGGAACCATGGAATAGTTTTATAAATAAAACAACTTAACTTCTAACGACGACCCCCGCCCAATATCCCCCGCAGGGATTAGTGGGGGGGCGGGAATCTTCATTGTCTCATTTATCCTAAAATATTGATGAGACTATAAATATAGTAAATATAATTTAATTGGCAGAATATATGTTTTTAGGTGCATAAGATCTGAGTTCAAATCTCAGTATTTACATATAAAATTAATAAATATAAGTGCCCTTAATGAGAATCGAACTACATGTAGGTAAATCTTCAGTTTACTGCTTTACCACTAAGCTATAAAGGCTATCTCTCTTTAAAATCTATTATTTAAAAATAACCCATCGGACTCCTTTCATGATGTAGAATAGACCTGACGGGTAAATATATAAATATTTATATTACTTATACATTATAAATAAACCCTACAACTTTAAATAGAATAAATTATACTGAAAATAATATAATAAAACCCGCCAAACCAAATCAAATGGTCCAAGATGCAGTAGCATCATGGACCCATTTGGCGGGGGATTATATAACCCACCCCCCAAATCATTATGCATCCTTTAATAAATTCAGAGGTTTAATCTTTTGGGAAGGCTGTTATTAATTAGAAGGTATATTAAGAATATTATTAATACTCACTTTCTATTAACTTTTTTATTAACTTATGAAAAGTAAATATAATGAGAGGTATAAAATCCCCCGGCGGCTCCATGATGCTACTGCATCTTGGCCCGCCGGGTATTATTATTTTGAAAAATAATTATTAATGTATTTTATATTTTCAACCATTACCATATAATAATGATATTAGTGGATTAGAATAAAATTTATTAATAATTCCCTGTCGAGTTCAGTATTATGATTCGACGTGGGGTAACTACTCCGTCGTCCCGCCCACCCTATTCCATTGTCCCCCCCCACCCTGACGGGTGGGGGGGGACTATTAATAAAATTAATGGGTCACCAGCCCCTTATCCTTAAAGATTCCATTTCCCCGGAGGGGAGATGAATCGTCGTTAGAAGGCGAAGGGGCTGGAACCTGCGGATAGGGCGGAACTAAATATTAATTATTGTTCATTTAATCATTCTAAGAATTTAGGTAATGAAACAGCTTCAATTTTAATAGGCATAAATCCATGTTGGATTCCACATAATTCTGAACATTGTCCATAGAATACACCTTCTCTTTGAATTAAGGCTGATACTTGATTTAATCTACCAGGAGCGGCATCAACTTTAATACCTAAACTAGGTACAGCAAAATCATGAATAACATCAGCAGCTGTTACAACAAATCTAATATGTGTATCAACTGGTACAACTACAGAAGTATCAGTATCTAATAATCTTAATTGACCATCTTCTAATAATTCTTCAGGAATAACATATGATTCAAATTCAACAGTTTCTCCGTTATCATTAATAAAATCTGAATATTCATATTTTCAATATCATTGTAAACCAATAGCTTTAATAGTCATAGCTGGTGAAATTACTTCATCACATAAATATAATAAAATAAATGAAGGGAAAGCAATAATTAATAATACTACAGCAGGGAAAATAGTTCAAATAATTTCAATTACTTGACCATGTTTAATATATTTATATGAAATAGGATTTTTAGAATATGTTTTTACAATTGTAAATAATAATCATGATACTAATCCTAAAACAATTAATAAATAAAACATAATATTATCATGTAATTCTAAAATACCCTCTTGATTAGGTGTAGCTGAATCTTGAAAATAACAACCATAAGGTGTTGGTACATCGTTATAAATAACGTTTAAAATATTAAAATATAAATTTAACATAATCTTTACTATTAATTAATTAGACTTTATTGTCTATTCTTATAAAATATTATTACTTATATTAAATAATATAATATCATCTACCCCTCTCACCCCTATTACTGAAAGTAACTAAAAAGAAAGAAAAAGGGTATCTATCTTATATTTAATTATAACTATTCCATTGTCCCGCGCCCCTTGTGGGGCGCGGAACTATCGCAAAATTATCGTAAGGTATTCTCATAGGCTATTATCTTCTAAAGGTTAGCCTTTAAAAATAAAATAAACAAATTATAAAAAATTATTAATAATAAATATTATAAATTAATTTAATTTATTTAATTTGGTTTTAGAGGCATGTAATCTATAATTAATTTCATGAGGTTTTGAATCATCATAAATAGAATTTATAGATAAAACTAGTAAAATATCTAATAAAGAAGGAATGTTTATATTATTAAGATTATATCTATTTTTATTTATTGTAGATCTTAATTTATTTAATAAATTAATACCTTCAATAAGATGGTGTAAACCGTGTTTTCTAATAATAATGGCAACTGTTCACATAGTAAAATCAATAGATTTACGTGTATATAAATTATTATTTAAAATAAGGGGTACAATCTTATAATATAAATTATCTAAATTGAAAATTATTACTCTTAATTTATCTCCATCCGGATATAAATTTTTAAGTAATGATTCTAATTTATAAGTACAATTATCATCTACTTTTCAATTATCAATTAAATTATAAATACCTTCTAAATATACTCTAGATTCTTTTCTTTGTGTAATTTCTAAAGATGTAAGATATTTTTGAGATTGAGGTTTAATACCAAAATGACCTTCTGCTTCAATAAAACCTAATACTTTATTAGTATTAATATTATTAATAATATGTTCTGCACTAGGGTATTTTTCAATATCATTATATTTATTAATATTTAAATAAATATTATAACATAATGATAATTTATCTAGTTTAGATATTTTATTATCATAATAAATATTAAATAATTCTTTTCATAAAATATAATCATAATATTTTTTAGTTAATAAACTATTATTATCAAATAATTTAATAAAAGGTTTTAATTTATAATCTACATCAATAATTAAAGCAGCTTTAGTATTATTATCCCTAAAATAAATAATATTATTTAATTTAAAATAATCGATTAATTTATTTAAATATTCTCTATCATCATAATGTAATTCAATTACCAATTTAGGTAGATATCTTTTACCTTTTCTATAACCTGTTCTAAAAGATCCATCACCATCAAAAAAACCTGAAAAATGTGAATCAAATGTCTCTATATTTAGTGATAAATAAGATAGATTTAGTATATTAATTCTATTAATTTCATAACTTAATAAATAATCAATTAATCTAATTTTTAGATTATCCTCATAATTTATTTTATTTAATAAAATTATTATTTGTTTTGATAATTTTTTATAATCCTTTTTAATATTAATTTTTAATAATAATTCTTCTAAGTGTTTTGTTAAATTTTTATCTTGTAAAGATAAATTAAATATTTTAATAAAATTACTGAATAAGATATTTTTCATATTTTGAGTTATTAATTAGACTTTTTTGTCTATTCTTATAAAATTGTTTCCTTACTTATATATATTATAATATATTCTTCATTAATAAATCTATCTTATATCTCTCTTTTATTATATAATAAAAATGAGTGAGATAGATAAAGTATTTTTTGTCCTACTTAGATTATAAGTATTATAATTATTATTTATAATATTTTAATATAAATGAAAAAAGATAAAAATTTTTATTATAAAAATCTTATAATCATATTTTTCTTGGTTAATTAATAATTTCCCCCCCCCCGGGTCCAAGATGCTACTACATCTTGGCCCCGGGGGGTATTGAAAATTTATTATATAAGAATATTATTAAATATCCTATCTTAAAAAGAATAAAATAGGAGGTAATAAAATTAATAATAATAATAATTATTATTATTATTATTAATTAACTTCCGTATAACATAACTAATCAAAAGTCAAAAATATTAAATAATAAAAAGAATATTATTTAATTAATTTTGTATTTATTTTTTAATATTATTCTTATAATTTTTAATAAAATAATTATAATCTTTTAAGATATAATTATTATTAATAATTATATTTTTATTAATATAAGATAAAACTTGATGACGTTTTATATTAAAAAATAAACCAGCAAGTGAAGCTCCTTTAAATACTTTAAATAAATTACCTTTTAAATCATACATATATACTCCTCCACTTTTTTTTACTTTAATAAGTGTATTAATTTCATATGGTAAATACGGACAATAAATAGGTGTTATATTAATTACTTTATTAATTATTTCATAAGGAATATCATATTGTTTATTATATCTTTTTTTATTTATATTATTATATAAAATATTTAATAAATTTATACCTTCATTAAGATTATGTAAACCTTTAATAATAATAGTTAAAGCTGTTTTTCACATAATAAAATCATCTTTTTTTCTACTATATCATTGTTCAGCTTCTAATTTTGGTAATACAATATAATATAATATATCTATATTATTAATTGCTAATAGATAAGCATTTAATTTACTTATTTTACTTAAAAATACTCAATTATCATGAATATTTAATTTTTCATCTAAAAATAATTTAATAGGTAAAGGAGTATTATTTGAATATGTTCAAAGATTTATAAAATTTTTAATAGCTTTTAAAGTATTTAAACTTCTTTCATGTTGTAGAATAGTTAAGAAACTTCTTACAGTAATATTTGATTTATTACCTGGATAGAAATTTAAATGACCTTCTGCTTCAATAAAACCAATTAATCAATTAATATTTATTAATTCATAAGGAATATCAATATTATCAATTAATTTATAATTATTAATTAATTTATTTTTTTCAGAATTTAATAATCAATTTTCTTTATTCTTACTAGTATAGTATAATAAAGATTCTTTTCATTTTAAATAACTATAATGTTTAATAGTTAAACAAGGATATTTATCAAAAATAGGAATAATTGTTTCTAATAAGAATTTATGGTTACTAATTATTAACCTAGCTGTATTATCTTTCTCGAAATAAATATTAGTACTATAATTTAATATATTTTTAATATTATTTAAACAAATTAAATCATCTTTATGTAAATGATAATTTAATTTAAAGGACATAATTTTATTTACTTTTGAAAGATAACAAAGAAATGATCCATCACCGTCAGTAAAACCAACTAATCATCAGAATGTTTTATTTAAATTATTTTTTATCATTTTCATTATTTTTTTTTTATTGTGTTTATATATATAATATATTTAATATACTAAAATTACAATTTTAAATGTAGAGTATATAGTTTCAAACTATATTTTATTTAATAAGTTATAATATTTAAATTATAATAAGATATGAGATAATAATAATAAGAATTTATTATTATTAATAGAATTTATTATTCCTATTAGTTTAATAAATTAAACCTAATAAGGAAATATAAGAATATTATTAAACTAAACTTAGATTTTGTATTTTCTTACTTAAGAACCGTACAACATTAAGAATGAAATCATTAAACAGAACAATCCTAGTGCCTCACTCAATGCAAATCCTAAAATAGCGAATGGGAATAATGTATCTTTTAATGATGGGTTTCTTGATACACCGTTAATTAAAGCAGCGAATACGATAGCAATACCAATACCTGCTCCTAATAATCCAATTGTTGAGATACCTGCTCCAATATATTTAGCGGCTAATACTAATTGCATATTATTTTATTTATAAAAAGTATTAAACTTTATTATTATAATATAATCATATATAATTTATAAATTATACCCCCCACTAACTTTATTTAATTTAAGGATGCTCCGTACTACATCTTAAATAAGGTTGGCGGATTATTTTATTTTATCATACTATTATTAAAATCCAACTAAAACTACTTTATAGTTCTAATCAGAAGTAGTTAACGGAACTACTTTACTTCGTGATCTGTCCCCAACCGAAGGGGGGGAGGACTATACTATAAATCCCCCCGCCGAGTCCATGATGCAAATTCTGCATCTTATCTTGGCTCGGCGGGTAATATTATAAAAATATAATGGTTTATATTCCCCCGCCGAGTCCATGATGCTCTGCATCCTGGCTCGGCGGGTTTTATTAAAATAATAATATGATAAAAATATTTTATTATAAATTATATATATAATGATTTATTATTTATTATATATTTTATATATATAGATATATGAAATATTTCTATTACTTTTACATTATTTATAATTCTATTTCATGGTCCCGCCTATCTTTAAAGATGAGGCAGAACTATTCCATTGTTCCACCCCCCCCTTTGGTGGGGGGGGGCAGAACTACAATGTAGATTTAAATACAAAATAGGTTCCACCCTCCCTCCGGGGGGGTGGACCGTCGTTAGAAGGTTCCACCCTATTAATATTAATCCCGAAAGATATATATGGGGGAGGGTGGACCGTCCTTAGAATAAATATTTGCAATATATTTACCCATCAGATTCCGGCCCCCGCAGGTTCCACCCCCCCCCCTAAAGGGGGGGGGGGTGGTGACCCATATATGAAATATATAGGGGGCCGGAGTCGTCGTTAGAAGATTCATTTTATAATACCCACCAAATCAAATGGGGGATCTTATAATATAATCTGAAATAGGAGGCCCCATCCTTAAGGTTAGGAGGCCTCTATAGAAAAAAGGGAAGAGGAGAATAAAAAAGAATATTATTATTATTATTATCGCTACACCGCGCCCCCTGGGGCGCGGTATGGCCACGCCCCCCCTCCGGGGGGGCGTAACTTTTATAATTTAATTAATAAAGCGATATATATTATATATTATATATAAATATATACTACTCCGTTGTTCCGCCCGCCCGTTGGGCGGGCGGAACTACTGACAAACACTATGATATAAGTGTAAGTATCATAGTGATTACTGTGAGGGATATTTATATATTAAATTAATGTAAGTATAAAGAATCTTTTAAGTAAGAACATGTTAAGATAGCTCAAACATAACTTTGAATCATAGCAATAGCGAATTCTAAGCATAAGATAGCTAAGATACCTGCTAAAGGTACAAATCCGAAGATTAAAGTAAAGATATTAATAGACATTAAATTTAAAGTTAAACCAGCTAAGATAATCATTAATAAATGTCCAGCTAAGATATTAGCCATTAATCTTAAACCTAAAGAGATAGCTCTAGCAATATAAGATAATAATTCAATTAAAACTAATAAAGGAACTAAAGGTAAAGGTGTACCTGTAGGTACGAATAATGAGAAGAATACTAAACCATGTTTATAAAAACCTAGGATAGTTGCACCTAATCAAATAATAGTACTTAAAGAAACAATAAATACTAAATGAGAAGTTAAAGCAAATGAATAAGGGATCATACTAATTAAATTAGCTGTAAAAATAAAAATAAAGAATGTATAAATTAATGGGAAATAATAACCTCATGATTTACCACTAATTTGACCTTTAACCATATTTAAAATAGTATCATAAATAGCTTCTTGTGATACTAATCATCTTGAACCTACAATTTTACCATTATTATTAGTTAATAAATTTAATCCTAAAATTACTAATAATACAATTAATGTATATAATGAAAATGTTGTAAAACTTAAACAACTTAAATCATAAAATGGTGATACAAAACCTAAAAATACTCTAATCTCAAATTGATCTAAAGGTGAATTAATATATGTATTTAATAAATTAAACATTATTATATATATCTATTTATTATAACTTTAATAATAATTATTATATACCCATATTCTTTAATAAATATAATTTATATATATTCATTGAATCATAATACAAAATATCATTAAATAAACTCAACAAGTAAGAAAAATTATAAAGAAAAAAAGTAATAATAATTATTCTATGTTATGATCCCAACCTATCTTAATATTAATAGGTAGAACATAACTATTACATGGTCCCGCCCCCTTTTAATAGGAATTATGATTATAGGGGCGGAACTACTCCGTGGGCCCGCCCGCCCACGGGGCGGGCGGAGCGGAACTATCAATTTAATTAAAATTATCTATTTAATTATTTCTTTTTATTTATTAACCGACCCGCCGATCCATGATGTATCATGGCTCGGCGGGTATTAATAGAAAATTTAAATAAATTTGATTTATCAATGTATCTAATAATACTTAATAATAATAATAAATAATTAAATTATTATTATTATTTATAAATTAATTATCCTTATTTAATTTTTATTTATTAAAATTAATAAAAATTAAATACTCACTAGATCATGACACAGAACATTTTGAATCTAGTGAGAAAAATTTATAATTTATATATTATAATATATATATTATAAAATATTTTTCAATTATACTACTTTCATTATACCATCCGTATCTCTTCCATTGTCCCCCCCGCCCTAACGGTTAATGCGGGGGGGACTATTTTATTAATTAATCACTCCATTAAAGCAAAGCAAAGCAAAGCAAAGCAAAGCAAAGCAAAGCAAAGCAAAGCAAAGCTTTAAAAGGTGTAGAACTTAATTAATTATTGAGCAGTATGGAATTAATAATAATAATATAATGAATACCCTTCTCTTTTAAAATAGAGGATTCACCCCCCCCCCTTCGGGGGGGCGTAAATCTCCGAGCCATACCATGATGCAGAGCATCATGGACTCGGCGGAGGAGTATATTATAATATATACTACCGCTTTAACAATATAATTATACGGTTATAATTCATCCCTCTTTTTATAACATAGCCTTCTATCATATCAATATCAATATCAATATCGAATCGAAGGTCCACCCCCCTCCTTCGGGATATAATATGGGGGTGAATATAAAAAGGAAGGTAGAACAGAATTATTATAATTTAGAAATAAATAATCTTGATACGTATAATCTTAAAATCATAGGTAAAAAATATTGAGAAAATAATACTAATAATACTGTAATTAATAAAAATCCATAAGTTAATTGATTTAAAAAATAAAATGGTACTAATTGTGGCATATTTTTTTTTGATATATATATTTTAAGATAAAATTACAACATTATATAAATATCCCCCCCTGTCGGGTTATGATGATCATGACCTGGCAGATATTAAATTATTCTGTTTTCCTGCGTAGCAAGCTATATCCTCTCTAAAGAATAAATTGGCCTCCTGGTTTTACGGAAGATATATT